GTTATGCACTCTTCAAATAGGAATCAACTTGTTTCTGAAAGATCCTGGCTTTCGTGCTTTGGTGAGTCGTCCGAGATCCTTTCAATGACCTATGTTGTGTTGAAGGGATATCTATATGATCCGATCGATTGCGTAAGGCCCGCGGTAGCAATGGAACCGGGGAAAGTATCCAGAAAATACAGTTCTTTTCTATTATATTAGTATTCATTTTACTATGAGTTAGTGATCCCCTTAGCCCGGCTCTGTCAGTGCTTTCTTCCGTGATGAGCTGTCGGCACCAGTCCGATTTGTTCTATTTCTTTTTTTCCTTGATTCTTTATTTCATTTCTTCTGTATGAATCGATATTATTCCATTCCAATTTCTTCCCGAGACCTCCCAAGGAAAATCCCGATCCGTACAAGAAGGATCTTTTTGATTATATTCTTCTGGTCTTAATACTTTTTCCGACTAAAAGAAAACAAAATCGAATCATTTTTTCAAATACTCAAATATGAATTTGTGAACATATAAATAAATAGCCACCAATTCGATATATATATTATCAAACAATTGGATGGTTTTTTTCGGGGAGATCAGGAAGAAAAGTATCAGGGCATAAAGAGGAACACATAGAGATCTATAATATCTAACTCGTAAATCAAATCGAGTTTGTAAATCGCATACCTTTTGAAGAAAATTTTCGAAAAGGCCATAGCCCATTACGACTATGATAAAGAATACCGGATACACGATGATCATATGATGAATACCCACATGTGGAGTATCATAGAAGCGAGCGGATAAGTTAGTGAAGAAGCGAAGACAGTCTTTGAAAGTCACTTTATCTCCATAAATAGAAATCAAAAACAATAGATAGCTGAGTTGTATCCAACTTTCAAATATACAAGTTATATCCAATTTTCGAATCAAAAAATAGCGAATAACAAAGAATATAACTATTGTGTAAACAAAAAGTTTGAGACTAAGCATTCTCAAATCTCCAAAATCTTTTTTCTTTTATTATTCGAAAATAAAGGGAATAAATTATACCCTATTGAAACCTTTTTTGGTTCTGAGATCCAAAAATGAGAAAGAATTCATTCTTACATTAATACGCAAATTATGTGGGAAAGGTGTTCCATCACGTATGGATTTTACTTTCCCACCACTACCACTCCGAAGAACGGTTCTTAATGCTGCATCTCTTCCGGGACCGGCACCTTTGATCATAAGTTGTGCTTCTATCATACCAGATTTCACTAACATACAAATAGCATTTTTCGTTGCGATTTGAGCAGCATAGGGTGTTCCTCTTTTTGGACCTTTAAATCGAGAAGTACCAGCGGAGTCCCAAGAAACCAAAGAAATGTGAAAAATATCTTCTTTTTTGAATATTTGTTTCAATAGGATTGATTTTCTCTCTCTCTATCTAAACAAATATTCAAAGAAACACATTAAAGAAGATATCAGAGTTTCAAAGATTCCAAATTCAGAACTTCTTATTTAGAACTTCTGAATTTGAAATATTTTTTTTTCATAGGATAGACTGAAGCATATTCAATATAAAAAGGAATATGTCGAAATATTGTTCTGCACCAATACCTGGAACTTGAGCCAAATCATCTATTTCTAACCTACAATGTTCTTAAGCATATTCAATATAGAAAGAACTATTTCGAGATATTCTACTTTACCAATACCTGGAACTTGAACCAAACCATCTATCACTAATCTACGAAGAAGGTCCGCGATTGTTTCGATATTAAAGTTGATTAAAGAAATATAGGTTGAGCGGCATATATTTAATCGGTCAATAGGATATGAACTCCAACCCAGGTCCATGAAATTCTCATTGTTACTTTGGATTGATTCTATTATGATTTGCAATATTTCATTTTTGATTTCTCTTAAATTTGCATCATATTGTAATTCAGCCTTTTCATTGGGCAAGATGAAACGGGACATAGTTTCTTTTTTTTCCACACCTGTACCTATATCTACAGAAATATGAAATAATTTCATTAATTTGTTAGAAGCTTCATAAAGTGCTTCTATAGGTGTTATGCTTCCGTTTGTCGATATTTCAAAAAAAAGCATTTCTTCTTCTTCATCATTCAGCATATAATCATGAATGGAAAAATGTACATTTTCAACAGGCATAAATACAGCATCTATTGAATAAGCTCCATCTTTGGGATTATTCTCCTCTTCGATACAACGAGATCCTCGACCTCTCTCGATTTCTAAATCCATAGAGAAATCGACTGCTTCCGTTAGATTAGCTATACATTTTGTTCTATCCACGATTGTCACGGAAGACGGTAGACGGATATCATTAGCAGTGACGCGTCCGGGACCACTGACGCGAATTGATGCTTTTCCTTTATTTTGGCTATTACTTCTAAGTACAATTTGTTGGAGATTTTCTAAGATCTCAAACAAGCATTCCTCAATTCCGAATATTGGACTATATTTATGCGGCACGTCAATGTTATGAAATATTGCTTTTGTAAAACACAC